ATGCACATTATTTAAATAGTGTAAATAGATGCAAATTAGATCCCCAAAAATACTTCTAGAGGTTTTCCTGTTTCCGGGGGGTTTTCAGGAGTGATAGCTATCTTAGGAGATTTGGGGGGTAGGGGGGTTTTACGCAAAGAAACCGTAAGAAATCCCAGAGGGGGGACTCTTAGGGAAGTTAGGAGGAACAGTCACTACTTATGCTCATGATATCCTAATATGCTATTCTTAAAGTAAAATCTTTCCACCTCTCATACTATATCCTTGCCGCAAGGAAAATGTTCAACCTTGTCTGTTATTCCCGTGTGCACTCTGAAATGCCAGATGAAAAGAAAAAAAAAATAAAAAACCCCATGCGCCTGTGGAAAGAACGCCCGGCTTGGTGGGTAACGAGGAGTATGTACTCCACCATTAACTTATGCCAGCGTCGATGAAAGTGTGGGGAATAATATCAATAAATGGCCCTGAAGTAGGAACCAAATGCCAGGAATAATTCACTGTGTGCGACCCCCACAATAGTTGTCCCTCACCTTCAATAACCGTTGGCGTTAAGAAATCAACTGATGCAATTCTCTTACTACATTAAGATTTTGAGGTATGACGAGATGTTGGGTAAAGGTATAACTTGACTTATGAGGATATGTGTTAGGTCTTAAATGTCGCCTGTCCAAGATTTAATAAAATATTAAATAAACCTCTAGATGCTTAATGTAATTCTTAGTTATATGGTGACATATGAATGTGGTAATACTAGATATGTTGATAAAACATATATGTACTTGAATGCCCCTTATATGGTTAATATATATGTATGGTGTAAATACATACGTGTATTTATTTGCAAATACTTGCAAATACTTGCAAATACTTGCAAATACTTGCAAAGAATAGTTTAGTTTAGAATCCTAGCTTTGGGAGTTAGGGGTGGGAGTTAGAATCTCCCTTCTTTGAGCAGTAGGGAGGATTTTAACCTCCGGCGTCCGGTTTACAAGACCGGCGCTCTGGCGCTGAGCTACTAGTGCAGGTTCATTCGAGGGCCTTATTTTCGACTCATCCTGCGAGGGGGGCAAGGACTAGGAAAAGGAAAAAGTAGAGGAATGATGCGATTTGACCAATAATAATAAATGGGTGCTCTACAGGCATTCCTCCAATCCAGGTAAGGATGGCGACGTCCGCAATAAGAGTCCAGAATAGGAATTGGGAGAGTGGCCGAAATGTGATGCCTCGTTGTTTTGACGTGTGTAGAATTGGAACAATTATGAGTACCAGAATAGATGCTAGTAAGGCCAAGACTCCGCCTAATTTATTAGGAATGGAGCGTAGGATGGCGTACGCAAACAGGAAATATCACTCAGGTTTAATGTGTGGGGGAGTGACTAGGGGGTTAGCAGGGGTAAAGTTGTCTGGGTCTCCTAATAGGTTGGGAGAAAATAGGGCTAGTGCTGTTAGGGTAATGAGGAGAACTGCAAAACCAAGAAGGTCCTTGTAGGAGAAGTAGGGATGGAAAGAGACTTTATCAGCGTCGGAATTTAGGCCGAGGGGGTTGTTCGAGCCTGTTTCATGGAGGAAAAGAAGATGAATAAGTGTTGCTCCTGCAATGACAAATGGGAAGAGAAAATGGAAAGCAAAAAATCGAGTGAGGGTAGCGTTGTCTACTGAGAAGCCCCCTCAGATTCATTGAACTAAGGTATTCCCTACGTAAGGTACTGCGGATAAGAGGTTAGTAATGACGGTAGCGCCTCAGAATGACATCTGTCCTCATGGCAAAACGTATCCAACAAAGGCGGTTATTATTACTAGCAGGAGTAGAATTACACCAATGTTTCATGTTTCTTTGTAAAGGTAGGAGCCGTAGTACAGACCCCGCCCAATGTGTAAATAAATACAGATGAAGAAGAAAGATGCTCCATTGGCATGGAGGTTGCGAATAAGTCAGCCGTAATTTACGTCCCGGCAAATATGGGCTACTGATGAGAATGCCGTTGCGATGTCTGCCGTATAATGTATGGCCAGGAAGAGGCCTGTGAGGATTTGAGTAATTAGACAAAGGCCCAGGAGGGAACCAAAGTTTCATCATACTGAGATATTTGAAGGGGCGGGGAGGTCAACAAGTGCGTCGTTTGCAATTTTTAGGAGGGGGTGGGTTTTTCGGAGGCTTGCCATTAAGGGTTCTTGTAGTTGAATAACAACGGTGGTTTTTCAAGCCATTAGTCCTGGTTAAAGTCCTGGCAGGAATTATGACTTATATTATGTCTTTGTTTTTATTAGGGCTTGTGTTAGGGTTGGTGGCAGTAGCTTCCAACCCCTCCCCGTATTTTGCTGCCTTAGGGTTAGTGGTGGTAGCGGGCATGGGGTGTGGGGTATTAATTAATTATGGTGGGCCTTTTCTTTCTTTAGTCTTATTCTTGATTTACTTAGGAGGCATGCTGGTTGTGTTTGCATATTCAGCAGCTTTAGCTGCTGAACCCTACCCAGAGAGCTGGGGGAGTCGTCCTGTTGCAGCTTATATGGTTATTTATTTAGTCGGGGTGGTGCTTATTTCTAGCAAATTCTGGGGGGGGTGAAGTGAGTTTTCATGAGTGCCGGGGGATGAGTTGGGGGAACTTTCTGTTTTTCGAGGGGATATTGGAGGGGTGGCTTTTATATATTCAGCGGGGGGAGGGATGTTAGTCATTAGTGCTTGGGTCTTACTGTTGACTCTTCTTGTTGTGTTAGAATTAACGCGGGGGCTTGGTCGTGGGACTTTGCGGGCGGTCTAGGTGAGAAACAATAGGGCTGTTAGGGCAAGGGTCAAGAGGAAAAGGGTGAGGTATGTTTTAATTATGCCGCGTTGCATATTACTTGTGGTAGTGATGAGAGGGGTATTGAGGGAGATTATGGCTTTGGGGCCTGATTTTTCTAGTCATGTTTGATCTACCATTTGGCTTGCAATTGTTTGGCCAAGAGTTAAGTTAATTTTAGGGGCAATTCGGTGAATAATCATGGGAAAGAAGCCTAGTATATTAGAAAAGTGATGGGGGGCTAGGTAGGGGGTGGGTTTAAGTTGTTTACTTGTGAGTGATGCTAGTTCTAGTGCAATAAGGAGTCCCCCAATTGTGACGATTAGTGCAGCAAGTTTAAGTAGGGGGGGTATTGTCATAACGGGTGTTTTAATGGGGATGATGTTTGAGGTAATCAGGAGGCCGGCAATAATACTGCCTCAGGCTAGGCGTTTGATGGGGTTGATGACTGCTGGATTATTCTCATTAATGGGTGAGAGGGGGTTAAAGCGGGGGTAGCCTATGGATACAAAATACACAACTCGGAGGCTGTAGATGGCTGTGAAGGAGGTGGCTAGAAGAGTAAGGACAAGGGCTCAGGCGTTTAGGTGGGATGTGTTTAGTGCTTCGATAATGGCGTCTTTAGAGAAAAAGCCTGCTAAGAAGGGGGTGCCCGTGAGGGCTAGACTTCCAATAGTTAAGCAGGAGGAAGTGAAAGGGGTCAGGTGGTGTATTCCACCCATTTTACGGATATCTTGTTCGTCGTTCAGACTATGAATAATAGAACCAGAGCATAGAAAAAGTATTGCTTTGAAGAAGGCATGGGTACAAATATGAAGGAAAGCTAGTTGTGGTTGGTTCAGTCCTAGGGTAACTATTATTAACCCTAGTTGGCTTGATGTTGAAAATGCTACAATTTTCTTGATGTCGTTTTGTGTCAGGGCGCAGGTAGCTGTAAATAAGGTTGTGATAGCACCGAGGCAGAGGCAGGCAGTAAGGGCGGCGGGGTTCTCTGCTAAAAGGGGACTCATTCGAATTAGAAGGAAAATGCCTGCAACAACTATAGTACTGGAATGTAGTAGGGCAGATACCGGCGTAGGACCCTCTATGGCTGAGGGAAGCCAGGGATGGAGCCCGAATTGGGCGGATTTTCCTGTGGCTGCAACAATTAGGCCTAAAAGAGGGAAAGTGAGGTCGAAGTCTTTGGCGGTTAAAAACACTTGTTGTAGTTCTCAGGAGTTAAGATTTGTGGCTATTCATGCTATGGCAAAAATTAGGCCAATATCCCCCACTCGGTTGTATACAACTGCTTGAAGAGCTGCAGTGTTTGCATCTGCCCGTCCGTACCACCATCCGATAAGGAGGAAAGATATGATGCCGACTCCTTCCCACCCGATAAAGAGTTGAAAGAGGTTGTTTGCCGTAACTAGAGTAATTATAGCGATTAAAAAGATTAGGAGATATTTGAAAAAGCGGTTTATGAAAGGGTCGGCATGTATGTATCAGGATGCAAACTCTAAAATTGATCAGGTTACATACAGAGCAATCGGGGTAAAGATGACTGAGTAGTGGTCAAATTTAAAGCTAATATTGATGTCAAAAACTAGAGTGTTTATTCAGTTTCAGGAGGTGATAATTGTTTCGGCCCCTTCATTTATAAATAGGAAGAGGGGAAGGAGGCTAACTACGAAAGCCAGTTTTACTGCGGTTTTGACGTGAGAAAGGGCTCAGTCATGTTCTCGGGGGTTTGGGTTAAGAGTAGTGAAGACAGGGTATAATAGTAACGTAAAGATAATAATTAAACTCGAGGTTATTATAAGGGGAGTTGGGTGCATAGCTGCTACTTGGATTTGCACCAAGAGTTTTTGGTTCCTAAGACCAATGGATGAGCTGTTATCCTTTAGAAGCAAGGGCGAGTGAGCCTTGGGGTTCAACCAAGGTCGCGGAGATTAGCAGTCTTCGTTGCTGGCGAGCCTCCCTCGGTGGATAAGGGGATTTTAACCTCTGTTTCTAGAATCACAATCTAGCGCTTTCGTTAAACTATATCTACAGTAGGTTCAGCCTCAAATCAGCTCAGGTTTGACTGTTAGGAGGACTAGGGGGAGAAGGTGGAGGGCCAGAAGTAAGTGCTCTCGGGAGTGGGAGGGGTCTAGGGCAATTAGATGGGATGGAATGGGCCCTCGTTGGGTTATAAGGAACATATAGAGGGAGTAACTTGCGGTAATTAATATGCCTGCTCCGGTTAGGGCTAGGGTTCATCAGGACCAGCTGAACAGGGATGTAACAATTATAAGTTCCCCCATTAGATTAGGGAGAGGGGGGAGAGCCAGGTTGGCTAGACTGGCGATGAATCATCAGGCTGTTATTAGGGGTAACACTATTTGCAGGCCTCGGGCTAGAAGTATTGTTCGGCTATGGGTGCGTTCATAGTTAGTGTTAGCTAGGCAGAAGAGGGCGGAAGATGTTAGACCGTGGGCGATCATTAAGATTAGGGCTCCGGAAAAACCTCAGGGAGTTTGGATAAGAATCCCCCCTACGACGAGGCCCATGTGGCTCACTGAGGAGTAGGCAATAAGGGATTTTAAGTCTGTTTGACGTAAGCAAATTGAACCTGTCATAATAACTCCCCACAATGCAAAAATAATAAATGGGTAGCTTAAGTCTTTGGTTAAGGGCTCGAGTACAACAACGATCCGCATTATCCCATAGCCCCCCAGTTTAAGAAGGACGGCTGCAAGAATTATAGAGCCTGCGACAGGGGCTTCTACGTGGGCTTTGGGGAGCCACAGGTGGACTCCGTATAGAGGCATTTTTACTAGAAAAGCTATGAGGCAGCCTGCTCATCATAATTTGTCTGCAAAAGAGGTAAGTTGAAAGGGGTCGGAGAATTGTAGGGTCAGAAGTGAGAGGGTACCAGTGCTGTTCTGTAAAAGGAGGAGGGCTACTAATAATGGGAGTGACCCTGCTAAAGTATAAAATAGAAAATAAACTCCTGCGTTAAGCCGCTCTGTCTGGTTACCCCAGCGGGTAATAATAATCAAGGTCGGAATTAGGGTAGCTTCAAATATAACATAAAATATAATTACTTCGGTAGCACTGAAGGCCAAGATAAGAAAAAATTGAAGGGATGTTAGGAGTGTAATATACATTCGTTGGCGGTTTAAGGGTTCTGAGGTTATGTGATTCTGGCTTGCGAGGATTATTAGGGGAAGAAGTCAGCAGGTGAGAACAAGAAGGGGTGTGGACAGGGGGTCCGTTGCCATGTAGAGGCCTAGGCTTGATCAACCGGTTTCTGACATGTTTTTTAGTCAGGTTAAACTGGCAAGTGCAATAATAAGGCTATGAGCGAGGGTTGTTGGTCAAAGTCATTTGGCCGGGGCTGCCCAAGCAGTTGGAATTAGCATAAGTGTTGGGATAAGGATTTTTAGCATTGTAGGAGGTTTAGGCTTTGGAGCCGGTCGGTCCCATGGGTGCGGGCGGTGGCAACTAGAAGAGCTAGTCCCGCGCTAGCCTCACAGGCTGAGAATGCAAGGAGGAATATAGGGGCTGCTGAAAAGTTTGTGGAGTCTAATTGCAGGGTTCAGAGAGATAGCGCAATAAATAAAGAAAGCATCATTCCTTCTAAACATAAAAGGGCGGAGAGAAGGTGGGTGCGATGGAATGCCAGGCCTGTTAGTCCTAGGATGAAGGCTGATGAAAAAGCAAAGTGAACGGGGGTCATTAGGCAATTATGGACTTTAACCACAAGTTTTTGAGCCGAAATCAAATGTTTTTCTTAGACTAATTGCCTATTCGGCCCATTCTAGGCCGCCTTGAAGTCACTCATAGACAAGGCCCAAGGTTAATAGGGCTAAGACGGCCGAGGCCCACAGGAATGTCAGTAGAGGAGCTGTAAGTTGGTCTCCTCAGGGAAGAGGAAGAAGAAGGGCAATTTCTAGGTCAAAGAGGAGAAACAGAATGGCGACAAGAAAAAAGCGAAGAGAAAAGGGGAGGCGAGCTGATCCGAGGGGATCAAATCCGCATTCGTAGGGGGATAATTTTTCGTGGTCGGGTGTTATTTGGGGGAGTCAGAAAGACACTAGGGCTAGGATGATGGGTAGAATAGTGGAAATAACAATAATAGTCGTGATTAAGTTCATTATCTTTCCTTGGACTTTAACCAAGACCGGGTGATTGGAAGTCACTTATACTTATTTCATACTAGAAAGATTAGGAACCTCATCAGTAGATGGAGATGTAGAGGAAAAGTCAGACAACGTCTACAAAATGTCAGTATCAGGCGGCTGCTTCAAACCCAAAATGGTGTTCGGATGTAAAGTGGTATTGAATCTGTCGAAGTAAACAAATAGCGAGGAATGTGGAGCCGATAATTACGTGGAGGCCGTGGAAACCAGTTGCCACAAAGAATGTGGCGCCGTATACGCCGTCTGCGATGGTGAAGGGGGCTTCGTAGTACTCTATGGCTTGTAGAAATGTGAAGTAAAAGCCTAGGAGGATCGTGAGTGTAAGGGATTGAATAGCTTGTTTTCGCTCCCCCTCTATAATGCTGTGGTGGGCCCAGGTTACGGTAACTCCAGAGGCAAGTAAGACGGCGGTGTTTAGGAGGGGGACTTCAAAGGGGTCAAGAGGGGTGATCCCTGTGGGGGGCCAGCAGCCCCCTAATTCAGGGGTGGGGGCTAGACTTGAGTGATAAAATGCCCAGAAGAACCCAAGAAAAAAGAATACTTCTGAGGTAATAAAGAGAATTATTCCATATCGGAGTCCTTTTTGGACGGGGGGTGTATGGTGGCCTTGGAATGTGCCTTCTCGAATGATGTCTCGTCATCATTGGTATATCGTTAGGAGAAGAAGGACCATCCCAAGACCCATAAGTGTTGTTGAGTGGAAGTGGAATCAGATTGCTAGACCGGATGTCATTAGTAGGGCGGCTACCGCACCTGTGAGAGGTCAAGGGCTGGGGTCAACTATATGGTATGCATGTGCTTGGTGGGCCATTAGACGTTTTCTTGTAGGTAGAGGGTTAAAAGAAGAACAAATACGTAGGCCTGAATCATGGCCACGGCAACTTCTAAGAGAGTCAGAAGAACCAGAACTGCTGAAGTTAGTATTGCTACGGTAGGCATAAGGGGTAGTAGTACAAATGCGGCTGTGGCGATGAGTTGAATTAAGAGGTGACCTGCAGTTAGGTTTGCGGTAAGCCGTACTCCTAGGGCGAGGGGACGAATGAATAAACTAATTGTCTCGATGACGATAAGGACAGGGATTAGGGGCCCGGGGGTACCTTCGGGCAGTAAGTGACCGAGGGCGTGGGTGGGTTGGTTTCGCATTCCGATAATAACTGTTGCTAATCAAAGGGGGACCGCAAGTCCCAGATTAAGGGATAGTTGGGTGGTAGGTGTGTAGGTATAGGGAAGAAGGCCCAGTATATTAAGTGTAATTAAGAAGATTATCAAGGAGGCCAAGAGAGCGGCTCATTTGTGCCCACCTGTATTTAGTGGGAGAAGAAGTTGTTGAGTAAAACGGTTAATAAATCAGCCCTGGAGGGCAAGAAATCGGTTGTTAAGTCATCGGGAGGAGGGCGCAGGGTATAAAATTCAGGGAAGGGAGAGGGCCAAGGCTATGAGGGGAATACCCATAAATGTGGGGCTTATAAATTGATCAAAGAAGCTTAGTGTCATGGTCAGGTTCAGGATTCTGTTTTAGGTTTCTCTGTGCTTTGAGACGTGGGTTCATTAGGATAGGTGTGGGCTAGAATTTTTGTGGGGACAACAACTAGGAAAATTAGTCAGGTGAAGACTAGAATGGCAAATCAGGGTGCGGGGTTGAGCTGAGGCATGTCGCTAGGGGTGGTTGGGGGCCACCAATCTTTAGCTTAAAAGGCTAACGCTAGGCCCAGTTTAGCTTCTTAGCGAGGCGTCTTCAAGTATTAGGGAGGATCAGTTTTCAAAGTGTTCTAGGGGCACCGCCTCTACTACGATAGGCATGAAGCTGTGATTTGCGCCGCAAATTTCAGAGCATTGTCCATAGAAAACTCCTGGTCGGGATGCAATGAAGGCTGTTTGATTAAGACGGCCTGGGACCGCATCTATCTTAACCCCTAAAGCGGGGACTGCTCAGGAGTGGAGGACATCTTCGGCGGAAACCAGGATTCGGATGGGGGATTCAACGGGAATAACTATTCGGTGGTCTGCTTCTAATAGGCGAAATTGCCCGGGGGTGAGGTCTTGTGTCGGGATTATGTACGAGTCAAATCCCAGGTCTTCGTAGTCTGTGTATTCATAACTTCAGTATCATTGATGTCCCATAGCTTTGATTGTTAAGTGGGGGTCATTAATTTCGTCCATAAGATAAAGGATGCGGAGGGAGGGGAGGGCAATTAAGATAAGAATAATTGCAGGCAGGACAGTTCAAATAATCTCGATTTCTTGAGAATCTAAAATATATTTGTTAGTTAATTTGGTGGAGACTATTGCCACAATAATATAAAGTACTAGAGTGCTAATAAGGAACACAATTATAAGGGCGTGGTCATGGAAATGAAGAAGTTCTTCTATTACAGGTGAAGCTGCATCTTGAAATCCTAGCTGGGAGGGATGGGCCATAAGTTAAACAAGATACGCGGGGGTTTAACCCACGATTCTGCCTTGACAAGGCAGTGTAATAGCTATTTTACTAGTATCTTATAAAGAAAGTGACAGAGCGGTTATGTGGCTGGCTTGAAACCAGTATATGGGGGTTCGACTCCTCCTTTTCTCGTTAATTGGCCCGAACTTGGACAAATGCAGGCTCTTCGAATGTGTGATAGGGAGGAGGGCAGCCGTGCAATCATTCGACATTAGTTATGGTAAGCTCAACTGCTAGGACTTCGCGTTTGGCGGCGAAGGCCTCTCAAATAATAAACAGAAATATAATGACTGCCACTAGGGAAATTAGGGACCCAATGGATGAGACTGTATTTCAAAGGGTGTAAGCATCTGGGTAGTCTGAGTATCGGCGAGGTATCCCGGCCAGTCCTAGGAAATGTTGGGGAAAAAATGTTAAATTTACTCCTGTAAACATAATGCCAAAATGGATTTTTGTTCAGGTGCTGTGCAGTGTATAGCCTGAAAATAGGGGGAATCAGTGAACAAAAGCGGCGACAATGGCAAATACAGCCCCCATAGACAGGACATAGTGGAAGTGGGCTACTACATAATAGGTGTCGTGGAGAACGATGTCTAGTGAGGAGTTGGCTAGAACAATTCCGGTCAATCCTCCCACTGTGAAAAGGAAAATAAAGCCTAGGGCCCATAGGAGGGGGGTTTCTCATTTGATAGAACCTCCGTGGAGGGTGGCAAGTCAGCTGAATACTTTAACGCCGGTGGGAATAGCAATAATTATTGTTGCAGATGTAAAGTAAGCTCGGGTGTCCACGTCTATTCCGACCGTAAACATGTGATGGGCTCATACAATAAAGCCCAGTAGGCCAATAGCTATTATAGCTCAAACTATTCCCATGTAGCCAAAAGGCTCTTTTTTACCGGCATAGTATGCGACAATGTGGGAAATTATCCCAAAGCCGGGCAAAATAAGAATATAGACCTCCGGGTGCCCGAAGAATCAGAATAAATGTTGGTATAGGATTGGGTCCCCCCCTCCTGCGGGGTCAAAGAAGGTTGTGTTTAAGTTACGATCTGTCAGAAGTATGGTAATACCCGCGGCGAGGACTGGGAGGGAAAGGAGAAGAAGGACAGCCGTAATTAATACAGCTCAGACAAATAAGGGCGTCTGGTACTGGGAAATAGCGGGGGGTTTCATGTTAATAATGGTTGTAATAAAATTAATGGCCCCTAGAATTGAAGAAATTCCTGCCAGGTGTAGGGAAAAAATGGTTAAATCGACGGACGCCCCAGCGTGTGCCAGGTTTCCAGCTAGGGGCGGATACACGGTTCATCCGGTTCCAGCCCCCGCTTCTACTCCTGAAGAGGCAAGAAGTAGCAGGAAGGAGGGGGGCAGTAGCCAAAAGCTTATGTTATTTATTCGGGGAAAGGCCATGTCGGGGGCACCAATTATAAGTGGTACGAGTCAGTTTCCAAACCCTCCGATCATGATTGGTATCACTATAAAGAAAATTATTACGAAGGCATGCGCTGTAACAATTACGTTATAAATCTGGTCGTCTCCGAGGAGCGCGCCCGGTTGGCTTAGTTCTGCTCGGATAAGTAAACTTAGAGCAGTGCCTACTATTCCGGCTCAAGCACCAAATACTAGATAGAGGGTGCCGATATCTTTGTGATTAGTCGAGAAGAATCAACGTGTGGTGGCCACAGGTAGGATGGCTGAGTGTCTAAGCGGTGGATTGTAGCCCCACCGACAGAGGTTTAAGTCCTCTTCTTACCAAGCCCCGAGGTGTTTGGCATGTTAGATTGCAAATCTTAAGGAGTAGACTAACGTCTGCCGGGGCTTTCCCCCGCCTTTTGTCCCCGGACAGGCGGGGGAAAGTAGATGGATGCTCGCTGGTTAGAGCGCTTAGCTGTTAACTAAGAGTCTGTAGGATCGAGGCCTACTCATCTAGTTAAGGCTTTAGCTTAATTAAAGTGTCTGTTTTGCATGCAGGAGATGTGGGGTAGTATCCCGCAAGTCTTATCAGGGACTAAGAGATTCTCACTCTTGCTTAGGGCTTTGAAGGCCCTTGGTCTTGTGTTAACCTAAGTCTCTTAGGGGGTGAGTAGTGCAATTATTGCAGGGGCTAGTGGAAGTAGCAGAAGGGTGGCCATTGTTGTGACGGCCAGGGGAAGTGTCAGTTGTGAGTGCTGAAGTCGTCAGGGGGTGGTGCCTGTTAAGTTATTAGGGGACATAGTAAGAGCTATTGCGTAGGAAAGTCGTAAATAGAAGTAGAGGCTTAGAAGGGCGGATATCGCGGCCAGGGTTGCTGTTGGGGCAAGATCTTGTTTGGCTAGTTCTTGAAGAATAAGTCACTTTGGCATGAAGCCGGTTAGAGGGGGGAGTCCCCCTAGTGATAGTAAAATTAGGGGGGTGAGGGTTGTTAGGGCGGGGGCATTAGTTCATGAGGTGGCAAGTATATTAATGTTAGTAGACTTATTTAGTTTAAATACAAGGAACGTTGAGATCGTTATAACAAAATATGTTAATAGGGTTAAAAGTGTGAGGGAGGGTGAGAATTGTAAAACAAGAATTATTCAGCCAAGGTGGGCAATCGATGAGTAGGCGAGGATCTTACGGAGTTGAGTTTGATTTAATCCCCCTCAGCCACCGACAAGGGTCGATGTTAGGCCGAGAGCAATTAGGATAGCTGAGTTTGCGGGTTGAATTTGCAGCAGGAGGGCAAAAGGGGCTAGTTTTTGCCAGGTGGATAGGATGAGGCCTGTGGTAAGGTCCAGTCCTTGTAGAACCTCAGGCAGTCATGAGTGGACAGGAGCAAGACCAATTTTTAGTGCTAAGGCGAGAGTAATGAGGGTGATGGGAAGGGGGTGATTTATTTGCTGAATATCTCACTGTCCTGTAAGCCATGCATTAGTGGTGCTGGCAAATAGAAGCATAGCTGCTGCAGTGGCTTGGGTAAGAAAATATTTAGTGGTGGCTTCTACTGCTCGGGGGTGGTGATGTTGCGCTATTAAGGGGATAATCGCTAGGGTATTTATTTCTAGTCCTATTCAGGCAAGGAGTCAGTGTGAGCTTGCGAAGGTAATTGTGGTGCCTAGACCTAAACCAAAAAGTAGGGAGGCTAAGATATACGGGTTCATTAGTAAAGGAAGGAGTTTAACCAACATGTTTGGGGTATGGGCCCAAAAGCTTAATTAGCTGACTTTACTAGGAAGTGGTGTAGTGGAAGCACTAAGAGTTTTGATCTCTTTAGGTGGGGTTCGAGTCCCTTCTTTCTAAGGAGTTGGGGGGACTTTAACCCCCATGGTTCACTCTATCAAAGTGGCCCTTTTCTTCAGGCACAACTCCTGGGTTATATTTGGGGAGGTAACCCAGCAAATGCAAGGGGAAGTGCGAGGTGTCAAATAACTAAGGCTAGGGTAAGGGGGAGGAAGTTTTTTCAGATTAGGTGTATTAGTTGATCATATCGAAATCGGGGGTAGGAGGCTCGGACTCAAAGAAACACAACTGAAAGAAGGGCGGCCTTAAATATCAGGTTGATGGCAGTGAGTTCGGGGATTGTGGGGATGTGGGAGGCCCCTAGAAAGAGTGTAGCGGAGAGGGTATTTATAAGAAGAATATTTGCGTACTCGGCTAAGAAAAATAAAGCAAATGGGCCCCCAGCGTATTCGACATTGAAGCCCGAGACTAGCTCGGATTCTCCTTCAGTGAGATCAAAGGGGGCTCGATTTGTTTCTGCAAGTGTGGAGATGTATCATATTGCGGCTAGGGGTCAGGCGGGTAGGACTAATCAAATGCTTTCTTGAGCCACGTTAAAGGTTTGAAGTGTGAAGCCACCTGTAAAAATAATAATGCTTAAAAGAATTAGCCCTAGACTGACCTCGTAGGAAATTGTCTGAGCTACGGCTCGTAGGGCCCCAATAAGGGCGTATTTTGAATTTGAAGCCCATCCTGACCCTAGGATTGAGTATACGGCCAGACTAGATAGGGCTAGGATGAAGAGGACTCCGAGGTTAAGATCTACTACGGGGTAGGGCATGGGGATAGGGGCTCAAAGGGTCAGGGCCAGTGTTAAGGCCAGGACCGGGGCCAGGAGGAAAAGAACAGGGGAGGCGGTAGAAGGACGGATGGGCTCTTTAATAAAGAGTTTTACACCGTCGGCGATGGGCTGTAGGAGTCCGTAGGGTCCTACAATATTCGGGCCTTTTCGTAGTTGTATGTAGCCTAAGACTTTTCGTTCCAGAAGGGTTAAGAAGGCAACGGCCAGGAGGACGGGGACAATAAAGGCTAAGGGATTAATAATGTGGGTGATAAGTATTGAGATCATAGTTAAGGAGAGGACTTGAACCTCTGTGGAAAGGGCTTAGGCCTTTTGCAGTTGCCGGGCTCTGCCACCTTAACATGCCGTTTTCTCCGGCGGCGGGGCATGCCCTCTTGCCTATTTTAGTTGTTTTCATTAGGTGGGGGTAAGGCGTGCCTTGGGCATGGGCCTTTTCTTCTCGGTCCTTTCGTACTAGAAAAGATCATGTCATAGATAGAAACTGACCTGGATTACTCCGGTCTGAACTCAGATCACGTAGGACTTTAATCGTTGAACAAACGAACCCTTAATAGCGGCTGCACCATTAGGATGTCCTGATCCAACATCGAGGTCGTAAACCCCCTTGTCGATATGGGCTCTAAAAGGGGATTGCGCTGTTATCCCTAGAGTAACTCGGTTCGTTGATCGGCACTGCCGGATCTTATTGGTCAGAAATTCTGTTTACTAGAGCGGGGGCTCTAGGTTGTAGGAGGGGGTGCTCCCGTTCCACGTGGGGGTTTTTTGTTTCCCCGCGGTCGCCCCAACCAAAGACATTAGGACAGGGTTTGTTTGGTTTAACTCTTTATTTAGGGGTGTTTAACACAATCTGTCTTTCGTCTAAAGCTTCATAGGGTCTTCTCGTCTTATGTTTTTATCCCCGCTTCTGCACGGGGAGATCAATTTCATTGACTTGAAAGAGGAGACAGTTAAGCCCTCGTTATGCCATTCATACAGGTCTTCATTTAAAAGACAAGTGATTGCGCTACCTTCGCACGGTCAAAATACCGCGGCCGTTAAACTTATAGTCACAGGGCAGGCGGGACCTCTTATTTTTAAGCTTACAAGAGGCGATGTTTTTGGTAAACAGGCGAGGCTTGATGTTTGCCGAGTTCCTTCTCTTTCTTTTAGTCTTTCCTTAGGGGCACGCCTGTGTGGGGTTAACGGTTGGTTGTTGAGTGTTTTTCTGGTTGTTTGGTCTGTTGTTCAGTGCCCTCTTGTATTGGGGCCGTTAAGGTTCGGTGGGGTGTCCGTTCCGATTTACACACGTGCAAGGAGAGAGACGTAGGCTCTCTTATTACTCATATTAGCAGGGTCGCTCCCATGTTTGCATGGGACGGCCTGGTAGAACTAGGGGGATAAGATTTGGTGATCTGAATAAGGGGGTAGGGTAATATCTGAGCTTTAACGCTTTCTGTTGGGATGGCTGCTTTTAGGCCCACCCAAATATCTTACCTTCTATAAATATGATCTTTACCCTCCTGTAAAAGTTGTATCTTGATTCAAAGGGGCTGTACCCCCTTTGACTAACTCTCTCGGCTTCTTAAGGTATCAGAAGGGGTATATTACTGAGGTGAATGAAGAATCCGGGGGGCTGAACTTCTATCCAATTCCCAGGCAACCAGCTATAACTAAGTTCGGTAGGTCTGTCACCTCTACTCAAAGCTCTTCCCACTCTTTTGCCACAGAGACGGGTTTGCCCTATTAATAGGCTGTCTTGGAGTAGCTCACTTAGTTTCGGGTTGTCAAACTAAAGCACACTTTGCTTGGGTTACACTGGCTAAATCATGATGCAAAAGGTACGAGGTCAAATCTCTGCTTTTTTAGGCTTCACTGGGTTTTTTCATTTCTCTTTCAGCGTTCCCTTGCGGTACTTTCTCTATCGCTCCACAGGCCCTTTTCTGTCGCACATACTTAGGGGGAAAAATGGTTTGTTTAATAAAATAGTGGTATATTTAGGGGTATTTATGTTGATTTGTTGTTTCTGGTTTTGGGGGCTAGCTGTTGGGCGTCAGGGCGCTCCGATTTGCACGGGGGACTTCTCAGTGTAAGGGAGATGCTTTTCTATCTTAGCTACGCTCTGATTTTTCCAAGTGCACCTTCCGGTACACTTACCATGTTACGACTTGCCTCCCCTTCGCGATTGTAAGGTTTTAGTTACTTTAGTTTATAAGCTTGGGGAGAGTGACGGGCGGTGTGTGCGCGCTTCAGGGCCAGTTTCAGCGGGACGCTCTATTTCCTGCTTACTGCTAAATCCTCCTTCAGATGAACGTTTCAGTGCATCATTCGTGTTTCCTTTAGTAGGAAATGTAGCCCATTTCTTCCCTCCTCATACGCTACACCTCGACCTGACGTTTTAGGTTGTACCAATTTTGCTTACTATTTGACCTTCACAGGGTAAGCTGACGACGGCGGTATATAGGCGGGTTAAACAAGGGGAGGTGAGGTTGAACGGGGGTTATCGGTTCTAGAACAGGCTCCTCTAGGTGGATCTAAAGCACCGCCAAGTCCTTTGGGTTTCAAGCTGATGCTCGTAGTACCCAGGCGGGTAGCGGGTGTAGTATACTACCAATGTTTACGGCTAGGCATAGTGGGGTATCTAATCCCAGTTTGTGTCGTAGCTTTCGTGGGTTCGGGGCTGTAAAGCCACTTTCGTGGTTGAACTTCTTACCTTCGGGTGCGTATAACAGCTCAGAAGGCGTTCGGCTTTAGTTTAGTTAAAAGTCCTAACCACGCTTTACGCCGATGTCTATCAACTTGGGCCTCTCGTATAACCGCGGTGGCTGGCACGAGTTTTACCGGCCCTCTTAGCTTTAACTAAGTCAAGTTTTCACTTATGGCTTAATGTTTATCACTGCTGAGTTCCCTTGGGGGTGTGGCTAAGCAAGGTGTCGTGGGCTTAGTAGGGATGTGCCTGATACCAGCTCCTTGTTCCCGCGCAGGGAACTGTAGGGCATTCTCACGGGGATGCGGATACTTGCATGTGTAAGTTTAGCTAGAGTCGATAGTAAAGTCAGGACCAAGCCTTTGTGCTTGCGGAGCTTTCTAGGGCCCATCTTAACATCTTCAGTGTTATGCTTTAATTAAGCTACGCTAGC